ACACCTGTTCTACTTTTGGAAGACCCTGGGTTATATCACCCGATCTCGATTTTTCATATATAAATGTAATTAAAGTATCTCCTTCGTACAGGATTTCCCCATAATGGCCATGAACAGTTGCTCCTGGAGTGGCCAAATAGGGCTTAGCAGATCGTATTACTGCAGAGTCAACTTGAACAAGTATAACTTGACCCGACTTTAGGTGTGGTGCGTTTTTGGCTATACATATATTTTCACAAATAAACTGCCCAAGACTCATTATTGTAGATGTTTCTTGACAATAATTGGCATGGAGAAAATACCAATTCAAATTGAAAATAATGTTACTGCACGGGCCGGGGTTATAAATTTTCTCATTTTCATCGATTAAATAATATTTAAATTGAAATACTTGAAAAGTCTGTTTTAAATTGTCAAGTTGTAAATAGTTATTTATCAAGATCTGATTATGAGTTATTAAATGGTAAAATGAATAAACATTCATAATTCGAAAGGCTGTTCCTAAAGGCCCCAGCGAATTCTTAATTGAAATTACAGGATCTTTTGTAATTTTAATTGATTCTTTTATCACATTGTGATATTTTCCATCGTTGAATGGACCCAGTCGAAAACAATTGGAAGATGACAAAATTATTAACGATTGGAATCCCATATTTCTATTCAACATCAACAACGTATAAATAGTTCTTTGATTTTGATTAAGGGATTGTTGAATCCTTGCCTTGGAATAAAGGGAAGAAAACGGATTGATATTGGTGCAATCTGATCCATTATCCGAGAGCAATCCTGAGCCCGAGGGATCATTCCTTTTTCCGATATACGAAATAGTAGATTTCAGCAAGTCGATTCTTAGGAAATGTCGAATCAAGCCATTTGCCCTTATTTCAACAAAGGAAGCACGGGCTTCTTGACTAGAAAAACTTTTTTTTTCTTGGTCCCAATTCAATACTAAACAAGTCCGAACTAATTGAATATTTGTATCAGAAATTCCTCGAATTGGTTTACCATTTCCATAAAGGATATAATTGACAACTCGAAGTTTCACATTATCCCTTTCCTGCAACGGATCGGGGGGGAAAAGCGCCCCTAAAGTCATACCGTCCGTTATTTCATATGTGACGACAGGACGAACCAAAACAAAATACTTTTTCTTACTAGGTGTGATCCGTTGAACATAGATCCAACTTTTACCCCTTTTGGATTCCTTGGAATTTTGTTTTCCTGTTCCTAGTGGTATCAAAACGCCGCTATGGCGGGATATCTTATCTGTCTCTCCAGGAAAATGGATATCTCCGGAAAAGATTTTGAGTTCAATTCTTTTTTTTTTTCTCTCCACTCTGACCAACCCGGCTGCCTGGCTTCTTATATTTAAAGTAATTTGTGTATCTACCCCAATGATACTATTGTTCCGTACCATTATGGAAGAAGATCCGGGTAATATATGCACTTCCTCGGGAATCAAAAAAAACCGATCTACTTTCTCTACTTTCATTTGGTATTTTGGCCTAAATTCCTTGCCTCCTTGATACTCAATCAAATCCTCTTTTTTGGCGATTGAATGCATTTCTAGAGTCCCGTATTTAGTAATACCCGAACGCTTTCTTCTGTATCGAGGATCGTCCAAATAAGCAAGAATACTATTTCTACGCAAAATGCCGTTGATGGGGACTTCAATCGAGATATCTGAAGGAGGCGTTAGTTCGTTCTCGCGTTCTTGAATCGATTGGAGTGGAATGATGAATCTATTTCTTCGTCTCTTTGAGAATAAATCAGAATTCTGGTGGCGAATGGTCGGATCTACAAGATTACAACGACCAGTACATATAATTCGACTAAGGTCTGAATAATCAGGAATCCTATATTCTTTTTTACCCGAAAAATCCGAAGTAAAGAATTTTTCTCTCGGCGGATCCTTCGTTCCTGAAAGGTTAGAAGTAGATCTTCTCTTGACAGAACGAGAATGCACACCCGTTTGATCTTGATCCTTGTGGATCGAAAGTGAAACTAGACTGGATCTGCGCGGCCCTCCTAATAATATCCATAAATGACTTGTTTTTGGTAATAGATGAACATTGCCATATGTAAATTCGGGTGCATGATACACATTGGTGCTCCAGTGCATTTCTCCGTCTGAGTCAGAATAAATATGTTTTCGAACCTTCTCTTTCAAATTCAAAGTGGATGTTCCCGCACGAATCTCGGCAATCACCTGTTCTGATTCTACATATTGATCGTTTTGAACTAAAAGAAAACTTTGGGATGGAATATTTACATTATATCGAATATCTTCACTCTCAATAGTTACATACAAGCTGATAGAACAGAGAAACGCGGGATGTCCATGGCGTGTACGTGTTGGATGAACCAAATTCTCATTGAATTGGATTTTTCCATTAGAAGGAGCTCGCACATGTTCTGCAGTACCCCCCGTGAATACTCCGCCGGTATGAAAAGTTCTTAATGTTAATTGAGTACCTGGTTCTCCAATCGATTGGCCTGC